AGATTTATTGTCATAACCAATAATTTCCACGGGTTCGTAAAAAATCGAATCGTTTAAACCATGATCATGAGCAAATGCATAAATATACTCCTGAAAAAGAAACGGATATAGGAAGTGTTGTTGCCGAGATCTATCTTTTTCTAAATATCCTTGTAATTCTTCCATTTACATTTCTACTTGAGCCAGAGGCAGGAGGTTTTTCTTGGTTTATCAAATGATATATACATAGTGCAATATGGTCAGAACAGGGTATTATGTATTGTATTATGTATATAGTATAGTAAGAAAAAAATATATACCCCGGAAAAGAAAGAGGGAGTCCAATCAAATCAACAGATCTTTTTACCTTCCTTTTCTATCCAATTGGTTTATGTTCGTTATAATTACAACAGGAGAAAAAATCCTTTATTTTTGCAACCCAATCGCTCTTTTGACTTTGGAATAAATTCTATTTATCAATATACTGTTTCTTCTACACATCCGTCTACAATCCATAATAAAGAATAATTAGGATTCTGAAAAAAAAAAAGAAAAAATCAATGGTTCACTCACAGGAGAACCCACTCTTTCCCGCATTAGGCACTAATTCATTTTTAACGTCTAATTAGATCGGGTAATCATTCCAATTAAGAACATAAGCTCGTTGCTTTTTATTTTACCAGAATTGGAGCCATAGAGCTCTATCCATTTATTCACTAGACCCAACTGTAAATGTGAATTTCTTTTGTCCCCTTCCAAAAATCAAAACAATCTTTTGGAACTGTAATGATCCGGTAAGGATAAACTCAAAGTTCTACTTTAACTTTGACTTTCATTTCAAATTAAATAAATTAATAAAATCGAAAATCTAATAAAATAAATTTATTATTTTATTAGATTTTCGATTTTATTACGACATGCTGTTTTTTCCATTCATTACCCTTGAGGATCAGTCGTGGTCTTATAGACTATACCAATAGTCTGGACGAATTTGTTGCTTCATCCAAATGTGTAAAAGATCATAGTCGCACTTAAAAGCCGAGTACTCTACCGTTGAGTTAGCAACCCGGATAAATAGGATATGTAGATACGATCAAAATATAAAAATCAATTGAATTGCACTGCACGACCCTATCAAAACATTGAACTAGCAACACATCGAAAAGAAAGATTTTCTGATCAATTAGAAACACAAAATACCAAAGTTAGCAGATCGGATTAAAAATATTCCTAATCGAAATGTAAAAATTATGGCAGACCACCCATTTTTTATCAAATTCTTTTTTGATTTTCCCTAAGAAAATACATCTTGTATGAGAGTAAATGCAGCAAGGCAAACCCATCATTTGAGTGAAGGAAACAAAAAAAATCAATATGGGGGGGGATAAACAGCCCTATTTATCTACGATCGAATTATATTTGTTCGATACACCATTGTCAATATAAAAGCAATGTTGAGAAAGTAAATCAAGTAAATAAAATAAAGACTTGTGTTGGATTGGCACAACATAAATAAGAAATTGGAATGGAAAAAATTAAGGAAAAGGTAAATAAAAAATCCCCGGTTTATTCAATCAATAAAAGTACGATAAGCAAGCTTAACCCCTTGTTTGTTGTTAAATTCAATTCCCCCACCAAAATATGAATAAAGCAAGAAAAAGGAAAATGGTGTGTAAATAGAAATAATTACACAAGGATAGATACTAGTTACCCTTCCCTACTTTATTTTATTTATTTAATAATTTTGTTTTTTCCTTTAATTAACTCAAAGTTCTTTCTTTAAAGAATTCTGCCTTCTTTAAAATATCATAAACAGTTCCTGTAGGTTGAGCACCTTTTTCAAGGAAATATAGAATAGCAGGAACATTTAAATAAGTTTGATTCTTTATCGGATTGTAAAAACCTACTTTTCGAAGATCTCTTCCTTCTCTTCGGAATCGAACATCAATTGCAACGATTCGATAGATGGCTCATTGGGATAGATGTAAATAAACAATGCCCCCCCTAGAAACGTATAGGAGGTTTTTTCCTCATACGGCTCGAGAAAAATGATTCCAATTTCTGTATATAATAGCAAGTGGATCCATAAAATTATGAATTTTACTATAATTTGAATTGAGTACTTTTTTCTTCTTCCTTACAGAAAAAGGAAGAAATCTCATTCATACTCATAACTCAAGTTGGGTAATTCTGACAAGAGAATCCTTAGACATTTATTGAGCCGTCTCTAAACTCTTTTGTTTGTCTCATTTCGAATCTATTTTTATTCCTCAGTCTGATCCAATTGTTGAGACAATTGAAAATAGTGTTTCCTTGTTTCGGAATCCTTTATCCTTGCTTTGTGAAATCATTGGGTTTAGACATTACCTCGGGGATCCTTATTCCTTTCAAAATGGCAGCAACATACCTTTTTTTGTTATTTCTTTCTATATAAATAGAATATGAATGATTGATTCCCTTGTGATACACTTTTCATCGAAATAGTTTTACCAATTTCGGAAAATTTGACTTTTCAAACTTGTTCTGAATTTGAACCTTTCGATTTAGAATTTATATATAGTGAGGATATACTTACAGAGTTGGTCTAACTTATTGATTTTCACTAACCCTAGATTCTTTCCCTTGAAAAATGAATCAATCCTTTCTTCTCGAGCTTCATCATGTACTATTTACTTATAACCCAACACAAATTAGGTTCCGGGCAGAACAGAACAAACTATGTCGAGCCAAGAGCATCTTCATTACTATAGAAGATGGCGGATGTAAAAATCCACAGCCGACCATGTCCTTCAAGTCGCACGTTGCTTTCTACCACATCGTTTCAAACGAAGTTTTACCATAACATTCCTCTAATTGAAATTTCAAAGCGGTATGGAATTGATTCAATATAAAATCATGAATAGTCATTGGTTCAACCGGTATATAATATTTCTATCTATGGATAAATAAGTATTTATCCGGATAAGGGTCAGCAAGGATCGAATTTATTTAATTTAACCCCATATTCTATCATATGAATTGAATGAAAATAAGGATATTCAATTTTACCCACATTTGACACTTGATTCCGTTTGTGAGAAACCAAACGAATTCTCAGATATGATTCTTAGAACCATTCTGAAAATTAATAAGAAAAGATTTTTCCCTTTAACAAATTATTGTTTCATGTGGAATGCAGTGTGATCCCATCTTTCGTTTCATGAAAAACGATCTGGGACGGAAGGATTCGAACCTCCGAATAACGGGACCAAAACCCGCTGCCTTACCGCTTGGCCACGCCCCATTTTTATTTCTATTCGATATTAATCAACACTAATATTGGTATTGGTTATTCGTCAATCCCAACCCAAATACACAAAAACATATGGGATATTTTGTTGCTAGGATTCAAGACATGTAGATATAGAATCAAAAAAATTCATTGATCATTACATAGAATTCAATTAAGATATTGTATGAAAGTTGAATTCCTTATATTCTCATTTTAGAATGATAATGGGGGGAGGGATTTTTTATTTGGGAAAGTCCGAACCGAAGAAAAAGAAGGATTTCTTGATCTGCCTTTTTCATTTTTCCCTTATAAAAATAACTCAAAATTATCTAATCCACAAGAACGAAATGCTTGTTATGCTTAATATCTTTAGTTTAATTGGTATCTGTCTTAATTCTGTCCTTTATTCGAGTAGTTTTTTCTTCGCCAAATTGCCCGAAGCTTATGCCATTTTCAATCCAATCGTAGATGTTATGCCTGTCATACCTGTACTCTTTTTTCTCTTAGCCTTTGTTTGGCAAGCCACTGTAAGTTTTCGATGAAATCTTTAATACTCTGCTAAATTGATGATGTATTCGATAAAAAAATTCTAAAAATTGATAAGATCAGATAAGTCTTACATTACGAACCCTCGATTCAAAAATCCAAATTCTTGTATATTGAATAAATAACCGCAGCGATGAATTTGGATCAGCCTTTTCCCCGTTCTGACCTTCCGGTGAGTATGGACTATTAGGTACTCCACAATACCTAATTATTGATATGACAAGAAATTTCGGGTAACGAATGAATCAAAATCTTATTACAAATAAATTCGTCTTATTTTTCATTTTTTGGGGTGTCAAAACAAAAAAAAAATGGTATATGTGGTAAAAAATAGGCAATCTATTCCCCTTTTTCAAAAAAAAAAATGATCTTGGAGATTGTGTAATGCTTACTCTCAAACTCTTTGTTTACACAGTAGTGATATTCTTTGTTTCCCTTTTTATCTTTGGATTCTTATCTAATGATCCAGGACGCAATCCTGGACGTGAGGAATAAAAAATTTCTAGTTTTTTTTGCTTTTTTCTAAATTAATTCTTAATAATCTTATTTGTTTCATACATTTAACTATGATAAAATCAAGGGATGAGAATCTTTTCGAATTCGAAAATACCAAGTGATCAGAGAAAGCGGAAAGAGAGGGATTCGAACCCTCGGTACAAATAATTCGTACAACGGATTAGCAATCCGCCGCTTTAGTCCACTCAGCCATCTCTCCTAATTCCAAATTGAAAATTTGTTATGTGATGTAACACGTGAAATAAAGATTGATAAAAATCCACCTTCTTCTCTTTATTTTCTTTTTTCATTTGATTTTTATTTATTTAATCTTATTTAACTTTATTATTATTATTTATTTTATTATATTATTCTATTTTAATAAAAAAAAATTTATTATATTATTAAAATAGAAATTCGAAATATTCTAAAATATTCTAATAAATAATAGAAATTTTTAAAATAGCTATTAAAATTTAAACTTAAACAAAGTATTTAATATTTAGATAAAATAATTTAAATAAAATAAAAGTAAAGGTATATATTTATACTAAGAGATATATATTTATTATAGTATAAATATATTATATATAATAAAATATGTAAAAATATGTATAAGAAATATAAGAAAAATAAGAAAAAAATAGAAAAAAGCAATTGATCAGGAATTCAATATAGATAATGACTCAAAACGGATCTCCTCAATAGA